TGGCGCACGTGTAAACGAGGTGCTCTACCTAACTGAGCTATAGCCCTTGTCATAGATATCTTAACATATAGATAATTTCTTGTCAAGATGGATATTCCCTAATCTCACATGATAACTCTTTGATCCGCTTACTGTTAACAGATTGGTATTGCTTAGAAATAATATTCTATCTATAATCCCCGAGGTGATGGGTCTTCTTTTGCGGTGATAAATTACCTACTTAACTCAGTGGTTAGAGTATTGCTTTCATACGGCAGGAGTCATTGGTTCAAATCCAATAGTAGGTAGAACTTATTAGATACCATTGCATTGACTCCGGTATCTAATAAGTTTTTTTACCCATCCTCTTTTTTTCGTTGTATCAGATTAGACTTGATTGTCTTCAATTGGCAGAATCTAAATGTGGTGTATAATAAGGAACTTCTAAAAAACTTCTTTTGATTATTTTGATGTATTGACTAGTAGGAAATAACATTGACAGCCTCTACTCGTGTCCTAGCTCGTCTGAGAGCTAGATTCGCTTCAATCACTTGTCTCTTACCCTCAGCTCTACTCAAGTTAGCTTCAGCTATTTTAAGAGTTTGTTGAGCTTCTTGCGGATCAATGTCAGTACTGATCTCCGCATCATTTCCTAAAATGGTGATCTCATTATTCCCTATTCTAGCAAAACCACCCATCAGAGCCACCGTTAACCATTGGTCGTTGAGGCGTATTCTCAAAAGACCTATATCTACAGCCGTGGCAATAGGGGCGTGGTTTGGTAATACACCAATTTGGCCACTATTTGTAGATAAAATGATTTCTTTCACTTCTGAATCCCAAATAATTCGATTAGGAGTCAGTACACAAAGATTTAAGGTCATTTCTTCAAATTGCTCTCCACTTCTAAGTTCATAGCTTTCGCGGTAGCTTCATCGATGTTACCCACCAAATAAAAAGCCTGCTCGGGCAGACCATCTAATTCTCCGGAAAGGATCAGTTGAAACCCCCTAATTGTTTCTGCAAGACCAACATATTTTCCTGGAGAACCAGTAAATACTTCTGCCACGAAGAAGGGTTGTGATAAGAAACGCTCAATTTTTCGTGCTCTTGCTACAGTTAAACGATCCTCCTCGGATAATTCATCCAACCCAAGAATAGCTATAATGTCCTGAAGTTCTTTGTAACGTTGTGAAGTTTGCTTAACTCTTTGCGCAGTTTCATAATGTTCCTCACCAACGATCCGAGGTTGTAACATAGTTGACGTTGAATCTAAAGGATCTACTGCTGGATAAATACCCTTGGCAGCTAATCCTCTTGATAGTACGGTAGTAGCATCTAAATGTGCAAATGTAGTGGCAGGAGCAGGGTCTGTCAAATCGTCCGCAGGTACATAAACTGCTTGGATCGAAGTTATAGATCCCTCTTTGGTAGAAGTAATTCTTTCTTGCAAAGAACCCATTTCTGTACTAAGGGTAGGTTGATAACCCACTGCAGAAGGCATTCTCCCTAATAATGCGGATACTTCTGATCCTGCTTGGACAAAACGAAAGATATTGTCGATGAATAGAAGCACATCTTGTTCATTAACATCCCGGAAATATTCTGCCATAGTTAGGGCAGTCAAACCAACTCTCATACGAGCTCCCGGCGGTTCATTCATTTGACCATAGACTAAAGCTACTTTTGATTCTGCAAGATTTTTTTCATTAATTACTCCGGATTCTTTCATTTCCATGTAAAGATCATTTCCTTCACGAGTACGTTCTCCTACTCCGCCAAATACGGATACGCCTCCATGAGCTTTGGCAATGTTGTTGATCAATTCCATGATGAGTACTGTTTTACCTACTCCAGCTCCCCCAAATAGTCCGATTTTTCCTCCACGGCGATAAGGAGCTAAAAGATCTACCACCTTAATACCTGTTTCAAAGATTGATAATTTCGTATCTAACTGTATAAAGGCGGGCGCAGATCTATGAATAGGAGATGTTGTGCGAGTATCTACAGGACCTAAATTATCAACAGGCTCTCCAAGAACGTTGAAGATTCGACCGAGAGTAGCTCCGCCGACTGGAACACTTAGAGGAGCTCCCGTGTCAATCACTTCCATTCCTCTCATCAGCCCATCTGTAGCACTCATAGCTACAGCTCTAACTCGATTATTTCCTAATAATTGTTGTACCTCGCAAGTCACATTAATTTGTTGACCGACAGTATCTCGACCCTTAACTACCAAAGCGTTATAAATATTAGGCATTTTGCCCGGGGGAAAAACGACATCCAGTACTGGGCCAATAATTTGAGCGATACGACCTAGTTTTTTTTCTTCAAGTGTGGAAACCGCAGGGCTAGAAGTAGTAGGATTGATTCTCATAATTATAATAAAGTGAAATATGTCGAAATCCTTTTTGGAATAATACCAAATCGAAAATAAATGTCCGATAGCAAGTTGATCAGTTAATTCAATAAGAGATAAATGGGAGATAGCACTCGATTTAGTTGGTACCACCCAACCGAA